CAGTCTAAAAATAAATAAGTAAAAAATAATTAAAAAAAATTTAATGTATTTTATAAAATTTACAAGATGGTTGGAAACGATCCTATTTTGTATGCCGCTTTTAACTAGGCCTCGTTTTAGGGGTTTGGCGAGATATAGTCCTAGTTTTAGGCGGTTAAGGGGGGTAGGGGGGTTTGCCCGCAGGAAACCGCGTGTACGTGTACGTGCGTACGTATATGATACGTGTACGTGTACGTGTACGTGTGTACGTGTACGTGCGTACGTATATAATACGTGTACGTGTACGTGTACGTGTGTACGTGTACGTGCGTACGTATATGATACGTGTACATGATACGTGTACATGATACGTGTACATGATACGTGTACGTGTACGTGCGTACGTGTACGTGCGTACGTGTACGTGTGTACGTACATGATACGTACATGATACGTACATGATACGTACATGATACGTACATGATACGTACATGATACGTACATGATACGTGTACGTACACGACATATGATACGTATATGATATACATATGATACGTATTCGATACGTATCATATTTATATCATCCGAGGTACGTATCATATTTATATCCTACGAGAGGTGGATCATATTTTAATTGGGCTGAGGCACCCAAATAACTGCTTCAATAGGTTTAAGGTAATCAAGTTTTTAACCCCCGGTCGAACGGTCCGCGTTAAAGGTGCTATATTGAGGATTTATCCTTGAACAGCACCTATAATTGCAAGTAAAAATAAGCAAAAATGCTAGCCGTTCGCATCGAGGGCGAAAAATATGTCTAACTGAGCATGAATCATATAGCCTCTTAGGGTTTTTGTGGTCGATTTGCACTGCAACATTGGTCCTACAACACGTGGATCGGCGCCTTGCACCGCCTGACGGTTAGCGGCTCTGACGACCCCCTAAAAATAAAAAAAAACCAAAGGCGACTAAGGCTGGGTAGCTATGATCATGGGAGGCCGTGTACTGACGTCGCCAGCCAGAGGTATCCTGAAGAGCAAGCGACGGGGAACAGCAAGAGAGGTCCTTGACACCTGAGCCAGAGGCATCCTGAAGGTCAGAGAGGTCAACCTTCGCTTAAATGGGCTTGACGCTAGTCGTAAAGAGCCTTAGATGAAAGGTTGACTCGTCTTAGTTGGGTGTGGAGTAAGTCGTTACATGGCGAATTGAGCATGAATAAATAATCCTTATTCATTCATTCCATGTTAAAGTGGACTAAGGAATTCTATTGTTAAAACACGCTCCTGCGGAGAGGAGTTACGTGTCATAAAACAATAAAATACCATGATACATGATTCTAATATACTAAGTATTAGGCATGGGGCATATCATGAATGCATAATTATACATAGACTTGTATAATGTACTACAAACCTCGTGTGTGAGGGGGGCACCCCCCCATACCGAGTTTTAGCGGTTATCTGGTTCAGGAGGTAATTTAATTTAAAATGCGTGCTTTGGGGGCGCGTAATGGGGCTGGTGTCCCCCTCCTGAGTTCTATTTGTGGGTCCGCCTAAGGGGTTAGTGTGCCCTGTTTCGGTTTACAAGACCGACGCTTTAAATAATAAGCTACTGTAGGCTAGGTCTCTAGTCGTGCTAGGTAGTTGTGAAGGGTGCCTGTAATGGGTAAAAGGGGGACCAAGAGGATGAAGTAGGCTGCTGCGGCTAGTTGGCTAATTAGGATGAATGGGGCCTCGACTGGTTGGCCGCCTAATCAGGTTAGGAGAATAGTATTTGTGGCTCAAAGTCAAAATGTTGCTTGGGTTGCTGGCTGCAGGGCTAGGCTGCGTTGTTTTGCTGTGTGAATAAAAGGTACTAAAAATAGAATTAAAATTGCTATTAGCAGGGCTAACACCCCTCCGAGCTTGTTTGGTACGGCACGTAAGATTGCATAGGCAAATAGAAAATATCACTCGGGCTTGATATGTGGTGGTGTAATAAGTGGGTTTGCCTTAGAGTAATTTTCTGGGTCGGAAAGCATTTGTGGGGCGAATGTAGACAGGCATAAAAGGCTGATAAGTAGAATAAGTAGTCCTAGCAAGTCTTTATAGGTGAAGTATGGGTGGAATGGAACTTTTTCTATCGTTGTGTTTAAGCCTAAGGGGTTGTTTGACCCAGTTTCATGGAGGAAAAAAAGATGTAGTATTACGATCGTTAATGTGATGAATGGTAGTAGAAAGTGGAATGTGAAAAAGCGTGTAAGTGTTGCATTGTCGACTGTGAAACCCCCCCACAACCATTCGACTACTGAGTGTCCGATGTATGGGACTGCGGAAAGAAGGTTGGTAATAACTGTTGCCCCTCAAAATGATATTTGTCCTCAGGGCAGGACATAGCCCACGAAGGCGGTGGCCATCGATAGTAGTAATAGGGTTACGCCGACATTCCATGTTGTTACTGATAAGAAGGAGCCGTAATATAATCCTCGGGCTACATGTAGGTATAGGCAGATGAATAGTGCTGAGGCACCATTTGCATGTAGGTTGCGGATTAGTCAACCGTAATTAACATCTTGTATGGTGTGTATGATTGAGTTGAATGCTAGGGTGACATCTGCTGTGTAGTGTATAGCTAAAAAAAGTCCTGTGCACAGTTGAATTAGTAGGCATGCGCCCAGTAGGGAGCCAAAGTTCCACCACGCCGAAATATTGGGGGGGGCGGGCATATCAATTAATGACTTATTAATTATGTTTAACAGGGGGCTATGTTTGCGGTTAGGGGCCATTAGTTTTAGTTAAAAGATGACCGGCGGACGGTCGTATTCAGGTTGATGATCTGGCTATGGCGATGACATATTTGATATGCTTATTGATTATTTTATTGTTTTTCGGCGTGGTGGGTGTTGTGGTAAATCCGGCCCCGTATTATGGGGTTGTAGGGTTGGTAGTCGCCGCTGCCGCTGGGTGTGGGCTGTTGGTTTGTTTAGAGGGGTCATTTATTGGGCTAATCTTGTTTTTAATTTATCTTGGTGGGATGGTCGTAGTTTTTGCTTATTCGGTCGCATTGGCTGCGGAGCCGCGGCCAGTGGGTTGAGTGGACGAGGCGGTGTTGGGGAGTGTTGGTGTGTATGTGTTTATTTTCGTACTGCTTGGTGTTGTTGGTGATGTTGGGGTCTGTGCTGACTTTGGTGTTTGCGGGGGGCGAAGTCAGGGGGTTTTTGTTATACGTACTGATGTTTGTGCTGTTGTACTTTTGTTTTCGGAGGGGGGCGGGTTATTATTGCTAAGTGGATTGGGTTTAACTCTCACGTTATTTGCTGTTCTTGAGTTGGTCCGTGGGCCGGGGCGGGGGTGTCTGCGTTCTTCTTAGGGCTGCCAGGCCTGTTAGACAGGCCAAAATAATGGTGAGAGGAATAAGGTGAGTTTTGATTGCACCGGTGTGGTAGAGTGACAACTTAGATACAGTCAAAGCCATCTTAGTTTTAACAACCGTGGGGGCCACGGTTTCATATCATGCCAAGTCTTTTAGTTGTAGCGAGATCGATTGGGCAAATTGTATGCTTATTTTTGTGGTAGCACGATGGTTTAGGGTATTAAAAAAAAACAGGTGTGATAAGGTTGTATGGGTTTTCGTTGGTGAGGGTGTTGTGAGGAATGTTACTTGGTATATCAGGTCTAATGTGATGATGGCTCCTAGTGCGGTTACTATTAGTGCTGTAAGTTTTATGGTTGGTTGTATGGTTATAGTTTGTTGGTTCGGGGGGAGTAGAACGGTGGCAATAATAAGTCCTGAAAAAATACTCCCCCATGCCAGCCGTTGTAAGGGTTGTGTTTGAGCGGGGTTTAGTTCTGTTATGGTAATGTGGCCAGTACTTCGTGGGTGGCCGGAGAGAACATAAAAAAGAAGGCGAAGACTATAACCTGCAGTTAAAGAGGTGGTTAGAAGGGTAACAAGTAGGGCTCAGGCATTTGTTTTTGATATTAAAGCGGCTTCAATGATAATATCTTTTGTGTAGAACCCGGCAAGATATGGAGAGCCCATTAATGCAAGGGTTGCGAGGGTAGTACAAGTGGTTGTGCGTGGCAGTGTAAAAAGTAGGCCCCCTATTTTACGAATATCTTGTTCGTTTATTAGGGCATGGATAATTGAGCCGGCGCACAGGAACAGTAAAGCCTTAAAAAAGGCGTGGGTGACCATGTGAAAGAATGCTAATGTTGGTTGGGCTAGTCCAAGGGTCAGTAGTATTAGGCCGAGCTGGCTTGAGGTGGAAAAGGCGATGATTTTTTTAAGGTCGTTTTGGGTGATTGCGCATAGTGCAGCGAATGCTGTCGTGGTTGCGCCGAGGCAAAGGCAAATAAAAAGTGGGAGCTTGTTCGTTTCAATGATGGGGAAAAAGCGAATTAGTAAGAACACGCCTGCTACAACCATGGTACTGGAGTGTAGTAGGGCTGAGACTGGTGTTGGGCCCTCCATGGCGGAGGGCAGTCACGGGTGTAGGCCGAATTGGGCGGACTTGCCAGCGGCAGCAAGGATTAGGCCGAGTGCGGGGAGTATTGGTGTCGGTGTGTGAGCAAATAGCTGGTGGAGGTCTCAGTTGTTGTAATTTATAGCCATTCAGGCTGTTGTGATAATTAGGCCAATATCGCCCAAGCGATTATAGATGATGGCCTGTAGTGCGGCTGTCGTTGCATTGGTGCGTGCTTTTCATCAGCTGATGAGTATAAATGATATAACTCCAACTGCCTCTCAGCCCACAAACAGTTGTAGTATATTGTTGGCAGTAATAAGTGTTAGTATTGCTAGGAGGAACAGTAGCAAGTGGCTTATAAATTTATTTATTAATGGGTCGGAGGCCATGTACCACAAAGAGAACTCTATAATGGCCCAAGTGATAAAAAGGGCGACAGGGATAAAAGTTATGGTGTATATATCAAATAAAAGGTTAATATTTCAGTTAAAATGTGTTGTTGTTCATGTAAAACTTGTTGTTATGGTCTCCACCCCACGAGAGATAAATATTGTAGTAGAGATTGTGCTGGTTAGTGTGGCGAGTTTGATGGTGGTAGGGCTTGGGGGGTGTATAAATAGCAGTGGGATTAGTAAGGTTATTAGTGTTATTAATAGTATGGAATTAAATAACAGTTGGGGCACGTACTTTCACTTGGAGTTGCACCAAGGTTCTTGGTGCCTAAGACCAGGTGGAAGGCTGGTTTCCTATAAAAGTTGTACTTGGGCCGGCCGAGGTTTTCGCCTCGGGGTAAAGAGTTAGCAGCCCTTTTTTCTCGGCTCGGTGGACGAAGAGGTTGATTTCTTTTTACTAGAGTCACAATCTAGCGTTTTGTATAAACTATGTTCACCGGGTTAAATTAGTAGGTTAGGGGTTAATATTAGTTGAAGTAGAGGGATAAAATGGAAGACTAAAAGTAGGTGCTCACGTGTGTGTGCGGGGGGGGCAGTGTTTTGTGTTTTCGATTTACCATATTGTGTTGAAATAAACATATATAGCGTGTAGGTAGCCGTTAATAGCGTTGTTAGGCCTGTAATTATGATTGTAGTTCAACTTCAGTTGAAAAGGGCCGAGATGATCATTAATTCGCCCAGTAGATTAGTTGTTGGTGGTAGTGCTATATTTATTAGGCTTGCTGTCAATCATCACGTCGTTGTTAAAAGTAGTGCCACTTGTCAACCACTAGTGAGAATAAGTGTGCGTGTATGTGTCCGTTCGTAGTTTATGTTGGCTAGGCAGAAGAGGGCAGAGGATGTGAGTCCGTGGGCAACCATTAGTGTAAGTGCGCCGGGCACGCTTCAAGGCGTTTGAGCCATAACCCCGGCGACAACAAGGCCCATATGGCTCACAGAGGAGTATGCAATTAAAGCTTTGAGATCTGTTTGCCGTAGGCAGATTAGGCTTGTTATCACCATCCCTCACAGTGCAAGAGCGATTGGTAGGTAATAGCTGTTTTGTGTGGCGGGGGTGAGGAATGGGAGGATACGAATTAGGCCATATCCCCCAAGTTTTAGTAGTACCCCTGCGAGAATTATTGAGCCCGCTACGGGGGCCTCTACGTGGGCCTTTGGAAGTCAAAGGTGGAGTCAATATAATGGCACTTTAATTAGTATGGCTAGTGTTATGGCCCCCCAAAGTAGTGTGCTGGTGGTTACCAGTGGTAGGGGTTTTGGGGTGATGGTTAGTAGTAATATTGTTGTATGGCCTATGTTGATATGGAGTGCTAGTAGAGCGACCAAGAATGGTAATGAGCCGGCTAAGGTATAAAATAGGAAGTAGGTGCCAGCGGCTAAGCGTTCTATTTGTCCGCCCCACCGGGTAATGAGGATTAGGGTTGGTAATAAAGTCGCTTCAAATATGATGTAGAACAAGGTCAGTGTGGTCGAAGAAAATGTAATAATAAGAGCTGTTTGAAGGGTTGCGCATACTACGAGAAAGGTGCGTTGGCGTGTGATAGGTTCGTGATGTATGTGGTGTTGACTTGCAATAATTATTATTGGGAGCATTCATGCCGATAAGATGACTAACGGACTGGCAAGATGGTCGAGGGCCATTGCTGGGCTAATGGTTATGTAGTTTCAGGCTAGTGGCTGGTAGAATCAATTGAGTGTGTGGAGGGCAATAAGCAGTGTGTAGGTTGTCGTAGTAGTAAAAAGGTGTTTTGGTGGGAGTAGTAGTGCGGAGGGTACAATTATTAGTGTTGCTAGTGTAATCTTTAACATTTTAATAGGCTTAGGCTTTTGATATGGTCTGTTGCATGACTGCGGACAGATACAACTAGGAGGGCTAGGCCGACGCTGGCCCCACATGCAGCCAGGGCAAGTAAAATAATAGGATAAAATACAGCACTTGTCATTTGGGCCTGGTGTGCTGTTAGGATGAGCATTAAAAAGAGTGTTAAGGTGATACTTTCAATGCATATTAGGGAGGAAATAAGATGTTTGCGGTAAAGTGCCACGCCAAGGATGCCGAGGAGGTATAGTATAATTATGGTGAGGGGGGTGGGGGCCATTTAGGTTGCTCTGGCAGAGCCAGAATTTTTTGGGTCGAAACCAAAGGTCTTGCTTAGACTAGATACCTAGTCCGTTCATTCAAGTGCGTTTTGGGTTCATTCATATATAAGGCCAAGGGTGAGCATAATAATCAAGGTTAATGAGAAGAGCGCAGTGTGGGTGGGGGTAGTAGAGTTAATTGCTCAGGGGAGTGGCAGGAGGAGAGCAATTTCTAAATCAAATAGTAGAAACATAATGGCGATTAGAAAAAAGCGAATGGAGAAAGGCAAACGTGCCGTGCTACTCGGGTCAAAGCCGCACTCGTACGGTGAAAGTTTTTCGTTATCAGGGGAGAGTGATGGGGCTAAAAAGCCTAATATAAGTAATAGGGAAACAAGTATAAGCGTAATAAGGATAAAAATTATTAAGTTCACTACCCCCTCTTAGGGCAAGGCTAAGTCTTAGTGAGTGGAAATCACTTGTACAATATACTAAGAGGGTATGTACCTCATCAATAGATGGAAACGAATAATATAAGTCAAATAACATCAACGAAGTGTCAATACCATGCCGCGGCTTCGAACCCGAAGTGGTGGGCGGGGGTAAAATGAAATAAGGAGTGTCGTGCTAAGCAAACTAGTAAAAAAGAGGTGCCAATTAACACATGTAGGCCGTGAAAACCAGTAGCGATGAAAAAAGTTGAGCCGTAGGCCCCATCGGTGAGGGTAAAGGGGGCCTCGTTATATTCAATTGCTTGTAGGGTTGTAAAGTAGATGCCTAGAAGGGCCGTAAGGGCTAGGCCTTGGCTGACTTCTGTTCGATTAGCCGTTAAAAGTGAGTGGTGGGCCCAGGTGATTGAGACACCAGATGCTAAGAGTACAGCGGTGTTTAACAATGGGACTGAAAACGGGTTTAATGGGCAGATGCCGTTTGGTGGTCACTCTCCCCCAATGTCTGGGGTCGGGGACAGGCTGGAGTGGTAAAAGGCCCAGAAAAACCCTAGAAAGAATAAAACTTCTGAGGCGATAAAAAAAAGTATTCCGTATCGCAGACCTGTTTGGACGGGGGGCGTGTGGGCACCTATAAAGGTGCCCTCGCGGACAATATCACGCCACCATTGAAATATTGTTAGTAATATGCAGCTGATGCCAAGTAAGGATACTAAGGTGTTGTTAAAGTGTAACCACAAGGCTAGGCCCATTGTTATTAGAAAGGCTGCTAGTGCAGCCGTTAGTGGTCATGGGCTAGGGTCTACTATGTGATATGGGTGTGTTTGGTGGGGCATTACATATTTTCTTGTAAATAAAGTGTGACGAGAAGAACAAATACGTAGGCCTGGATTAGGGCTACTGCTAGCTCTAGGCCGGTTAGAAGCAAAAGAAGGATGGTTACAAAGATCGCAGCTGCTTTGGCAGCCGAAATTAATGTTAGAAGTGTTATTGAAATTAAGGACACAAGTAGATGGCCAGCGGTAAGGTTTGCGGTGATTCGTACGCTTAGAGCTAGAGGGCGAACAATGTTGCTAATTGTTTCAATGACTACTAGTGCCGGGATAAGAGGGGGTGGGCTGCCAGCTGGCAGGAGGTGGGCAATGGTTTTCGATAGCTGTTTTCGTAGACCAAGTAGGATGGTGGCAAGCCACATGGGCATGGCAAGGCCAATGTTAAACGAGAGTTGTGTTGTTGGGGTGAAGGTATATGGTAGCAGTCCTAGTAGGTTTAGCAGGCTAAGGAGTAATATAGTAGCTACTAGTGGTATGGCCCACGGGTGGGCTTGATTTGGTGCTTGTTGAAGGAGCTGTTTAGTTAAATTGTGTATAAGTCACATTAGTAGTATTGTTATGCGGCCAGTAAGCGGTCGCATGGGGGGGGTAAGGCACAGTGCTGTGGGTAATAGTGAGACTACAATTAGTGGGACCCCAATAAAGTATGGAATTAAAAATTGATCAAAGAGGTTTATAGTCATAATCAGTGTCAGTGTGGTGAGTTATACGTTAATATATTAGCAGGGAGCCGTGCTGGTGAGGCAGCATTCATATGTGCTACTAAGGGGAATAGTAAGGTGAAGAGTAATAATCATAAAAGTGTGAAGGCCATTAGTCAAGGTGCAGGGGCTAGTTGTGGCATTTCTATAAGGGGTTATAGGGGCCCATCGCCGGCTTAAAAGGCCGGCGCTTGCAAAAGCTTCTTACAGAAGATAGAAGTATATTGTTTGACCACGATTCGAAGCTAGTTAAGGGGACGGCCTCAATGACAATGGGCATAAAGCTATGGTTTGTGCCGCAAATCTCTGAGCATTGGCCAAAGTATAAGCCGTAGTGGGTTGTTGTAAATGTGGTTTGATTTAGGCGGCCTGGGATGGCGTCCACCTTGATGCCAAGCGATGGGACAGCTCATGAGTGTAGGACATCTTCGGCGGAAATCAATATTCGTGTTGGTGAGCCCACAGGTAAGACTAAATGGTGGTCTACTTCTAATAGGCGACTTGCACCAGGGGTAAGTCCAACGGTTGGGGTTATATAGGAGTCAAATGTTAAATTCTCATAGTCTGTGTATTCGTAGCTTCAATACCACTGGTGTCCCAGGGCCTTAATTGTTAGGTACGGGTTGTAGACCTCGTCTATAATATATAGAACACGTAGCGATGGCAGTGCGATCAGGATAAGAATAATGGCAGGTAGGATTGTTCAAACGGTTTCTATAAGTTGTGCCTGTATTGAGTTGGTGTGTGCTAGTTTCGTTGATATAGTAATAATAATTAAGTACAATACGAAGGTGCTAATCAGTAGTGTAACAAGTATTGCGTGATCGTGGAGATGAAGTAGCTCTTCTATGACAGGGGATGCGGCGTCTTGAAAGGTTAGTTGGGCAAAATGTGCCATTAAGACCCACGGGTCTTAGCCCATAATTTAGCGCTGACAGGGCTATGTAATGTTTTACTCGGGTCTTGAGGAGCAAGCAGAAATGTGTGCGGCTAGCTTGAAATTAGATGGAGGGGGTGCAAAGCCCTCGCTTCTCAAATTGATGGACAAGTGGTAGTTCTTCGTGTGTATGATAGGCGGGAGGGCAGTTGAATGCCCACTCGGTGTGAAAGTTAACTAGGCCCGTTGGTTTAGGGGTGCGTTTTGAAATAAACGCCTCTCAAATAATGAAAGTTATTATAATGGCGCCTACCATAGATATAAGGGATCCGATTGAAGATAAAGTGTTTCAAAGTGAGTAGGCATCTGGGTAGTCGGAGTAGCGCCGTGGCATACCCGCTAAGCCCAGGAAGTGCTGTGGGAAAAATGTGAGATTTACGCCAACAAACATCATCCCAAAGTGGGCCTTAGTTCACACTGGGTGGAGTGTGAACCCAGAGAAAAGGGGGAACCAGTGAATAAAGCCCGCTATAATAGCAAAGACTGCGCCTATTGAGAGGACATAGTGGAAGTGGGCTACTACATAGTATGTATCGTGTAGTACAATATCTAATGAGGAGTTAGCAAGAATTACGCCAGTAAGACCACCAACAGTGAAGAGGAAGATGAAGCCAATTGCCCACATTAGTGGGGCCTCTCATATAATGTTCCCACCATGAATGGTTGCAAGTCAACTAAAAACTTTTACCCCTGTGGGGATCGCGATAATTATAGTGGCGGATGTAAAGTAGGCACGGGTGTCCACATCTATGCCAACTGTAAATATATGGTGGGCTCAGACAATAAATCCTAGAAAACCGATAGATAATATTGCTCATACCATGCCTATATAGCCAAAAGGTTCTGCCTTGTTGGCGTAATATGTAATAATATGAGAAATTATGCCGAAGCCGGGCAGGATTAGAATATATACCTCAGGGTGCCCAAAAAATCAAAACAGGTGTTGGTATAGGATTGGGTCCCCCCCGCCCGCCGGGTCGAAGAAGGTGGTGTTTAAGTTGCGGTCTGTTAGTAATATAGTGATCCCTGCGGCCAGGACCGGCAGTGCCAGTAATAATAATACAGCGGTAATTATAGTTGATCACACGAATAGGGGGGTGTTATATTGTGTTAGGCCGGGCGATTTTATGTTGATACATGTAGTGATAAAGTTGATAGCGCCTAAAATAGACGATACGCCTGCCAGATGCAGGGAAAAAATTACGAGGTCAACGGATGGGCCTGCGTGGGCTAGGTTAGAGGCCAATGGCGGGTACACGGTCCAGCCGGTGCCTGCGCCGCCTTCCATGCAAGTGGAGGTCAGTAAAAGTATAAGCGAGGGCGGCAAGAGCCAAAAGCTTATGTTATTTATTCGTGGAAAGGCTATGTCCGGGGCGCCTAGTATGAGCGGTAAAAGCCAATTGCCGAACCCCCCGATCATAATAGGTATAACTATAAAAAAAATTATTACGAATGCATGGGCGGTGACGATGACATTATAGATTTGGTCATCACCCAAAAGGGCCCCAGGTTGGCTTAGCTCAGTGCGGATTAAAAGGCTTAGTGCGGTGCCGAGTATGCCGGCCCAAGCACCGAAGAGTAGATAAAGGGTGCCAATATCTTTATGGTTAGTAGAGAACACTCAACGGGTCAATATCACAGGTAGGGTGGCCGAGAAAAAGCGGTGAGCTGTAGCCTCATAGACGGGATAAAGAGCCCCCCCCACCAATCCCCGCTCACGCGATGCAAACGCGACCACGAGATTATAAAGGATCTCCGGGGACTTCTCCCGTTTTTCCAGACGGGAGAAGTATAAGTTAAAGCCCGCTGGATTGGGTGTTTAGCTGTTAACTAAATTGTTACGGGATCAAGGCCCGTTTGCTTAGGAGGCTCTAGCTTAATTAAAGTGTCTGGGTTGCATTCAGGAGATGTATTTTAGAATTTACGTGCCTTCAGATACTAAGCGTTGTACCGCTTGTTTGGGGCTTTGAAGGCCCCTGGTTTAAATTAACCTAAGTGTCTAAAGAGTATTGTAGAGGGAGGGTGTAAGTGGGAGTAGAAGCAGGGATAATACGCCTAATGTGGCGAGGATTGGCTGTGGGGATAGTTTAGTTCGTCACGTGTACTTTGTTTGGTTTGTGTGGGGTGGGGTGGTTAGTATTGTAAGGTAGGCCATGCGGGTATAGAAGTATAAGTTAGGTAGTGATGCTAAGGCCATGACAGTAGCAAAAGGTAAGAGGTTTAGGCGGGCCATATCATTAAGGATTAAGATTTTTGGTATGAAGCCTGAGAGTGGGGGTACGCTGCCTAGGGATATTAGGGCGCATGTTATTAGTGATAGGAGTGCTGGAGATGTGGTCCATGCATTTCCTAAGTCAAGCAATGATGTTGTTTTTGTGGCGGCCAGAAGATTGAACGTTATAGTTGAGATAATGATATAAATAAGTAGTGCCACGGTTGTTAGTTGTGGGTTGATTGGGAGGGTTATAATAATTCAGCCTATATGGCTAATTGATGAGCAGGCTAAGATCTTTCGTGTTTGTGTTTGGTTTAGGCCTAATAAGCCCCCAAGTACCACGGAGGTGAGCCCAATTGTTATGGTGGTGTTGTGTGGCAGGTGGTTTGCTGTGGTGGTTAATAGTGCCAGTGGGGCTAGTTTTTGTCAAGTGGAGATGAGTAGGGCTATATTTATAGTTATGCCCTGTAATACCTCTATGTATCATATATGTATTGGTGCTGCTCCAAGTTTTGTTAATAGGCCAACGGTTAGTATGGTTGCCGCGGCCGGGGTTATATTAATGATTGCCCACTGGCCAGTTTGTCAGGCATTAAGGGTGCCTGCTAGAATTACTAGTGATGAAGCTAGGGTTTGGGTGATGAAATATTTTACTGTGGCCTCAGTTGCGCGCGGGTGTGGGGCGCGCATTATAAGGGGGATAATGCTTAATATATTTAGTTCTAGGCAGGCTCAGGCTAATAGTCAATGGTGGCTTAGAGCGGTTATGATTGTAGCAGCAATTAGGCAGATAGTTAATAGCATAAACACCAAAGAGTTCATTAGTAAGGGAGGGGAAAAACCAACATTTTCGGGGTATGGGCCCGAGAGCTTTATTAGCTGACCTTACTAGGGGTAGTATATTGATGTACATAAAATTTTGGATTTTATAGTACAGGCTCGGCACCTGTTCTCTGGTGGTGGCAGGAAGTAAAGGGGGTTCCACCCTTGTAAAATACCCTATCAAGGCACTCCTTAGGTTATTCGGGCATGCTTCCTAGTAGGCGGTTAGTGCAGGGGCCCCGGCTAAGGTTAATGGGGCGGAGACAGCCAATAAGCATAGGGCAAGTGTTATAGGAAGAAAGCCTTTTCAGAGAAGGTGTATAAGTTGGTCGTAGCGGAATCGTGGGTAGGAAGCGCGTACTCAAAGGAACCCAAGGGTCAAGAGTGAGCTTTTTAGCATAAGGTTTAGGGTAAAAAGTGCGTGGTGGTGAGTGGGGGGGCATAAAAATAGGATGCAGGAGAGTGTGTTTATTACAAGAATATTGGCGTATTCGGCAAGGAATAGTAGTGCGAATGGGCTTGCAGCGTATTCAACATTGAATCCTGATACTAACTCTGATTCACCTTCGGTTAAATCAAATGGTGCGCGGTTTGTTTCGGCTAGGGTTGATACGTACCACATTATCGCTAATGGTCAGGCATATGTAATGAGTCAGGTTTGTTCTTGCGTAAGTAGTAGTGCTTTTAGGCTGTACCCTCCTGTAAACATAAGGGTTGCGATAATGATTATTCCAAGTGTGATCTCATAGGAGATTGTTTGTGCTACTGCGCGAAGAGCCCCTATTAAGGCGTATTTTGAATTTGAGGCCCAACCACCCCATAGGGTGGTGTATACTGCAAGACTTGAAATGGTTAGTATTATCAATAGGCCAAAATTTATGTCAAGTAGTGGAAAGGGTAGTGTCAAGGGGGCTCAGATAGTTATGGATAGTAGTAGTGCTAATATGGGCATTAGAATAAATAGTACTGGGGAGGAGGCTGTTGGCTGTAGTGGCTCTTTAGTAAAAAGTTTTAGGCCATCTGCAATGGGTTGTAGTAGGCCCAAGGGCCCCACGGTGTTAGGACCATTGCGTGTTTGTATAGAGCTTAATAGTTTTCGTTCGAATAAGGTTAAAAATGTTACGGCTAATAGGATTGGGAGTAGCAGTATGAGTGGGCTAAGTAGGTAGTTTAAGAGTATAATCATTTTTAGGGGGGGGATTTGAGCCCCTGTTATGGGGGCTTAGGCTCCATGCATATATACCTGACTCTGCCACCCTAAAAAGTTTTGCCTTTGTCTCAGGCCGGGGAATGGTTGAGATTTTAGTTGTTTACAATCTGTTTTAGGGTGCATGCTTGTGGCAGGGGCGCCATCTTCCTGGTCCTTTCGTACTAAGGGAGTAGAACATAGATAGAAACCGACCTGGATCTCTCCGGTCTGAACTCAGATCACGTAGGACTATTAATCGTTGAACAAACGAACCTTTGGTAGCGGCTGCACCACCTGGGTGTCCTGATCCAACATCGAGGTCGTAAACCCCCTTGGTGATAAGGACTCTTAAAGGGGATAGCGCTGTTATCCCTGGGGTAACTTGGTTCGTTACTCAGTGTGACTGGGTCATTATTTTTGTTGTTGGTGTGTCTACCTTGTACAAATGTTTGTGTCAGGGGGGTTTTGTTTTACCCCATAGTCGCCCCAACTTAAAACTTGCCTAATTACGCTTGTATAGTGTGCCAGTGGGGCTTAAAGGGGGTTTAGGGGTTGTTTGAAGCTCCGCAGGGTCTTCTCGTCTTATGTGTTTATTCCAGCTTTTGTACTGGAAGATCAGGTTCATTGGTTGACCATAGGAGACAGTTAGGCCCTCATGTAGCCGTTCATACAGGTCCTCAATTAAAGAACAAATGACTACGCTACCTTTGCACGGTTAGGATACCGCGGCCGTTTAAAACAGGTTCACTGGGCAGGCAGGACCTTTAATACTTGTGTGGCTAAAGGCGATGTTTTTGGTAAACAGGTGGGGCATGTTAGCCGAGTTCCTTTTATGGGTTTTAAACATCTTTAGTTCACCCCTGTGTCGGGTCAACAATAGGTTTAATTATAGTATCTTGTTAGTATATATCAAGTTGTTAAATATCTAATTTGGTAAGATATACAGGTGTGAAAAGAGAATTAGTTCTTATTACTAGTTTTAGCAGTGGCGCCTCCATTTGTGTATGGGGTGACTCAGTTTGTGGTAGAGGTTGTAGTATAATAAAAGTATTTAAGTATGTGTCCGCTTTAACGCGGTTAGGTTTTGTTGGCTGCTTGAAGGCCTACGGGGGTGGGGGGGTGAACAGGCCTTCTATTTTTGGTTGTACCCAGTGACACTAAGGCTGTACCCTTAGTGTCTCGCTTCTAATTGGCTCCATTGGTAGTTGGGTTTAATAGTTGGGGGCATTAGAGTTGAACTTATATTCATTTAGTGAGTAACCAGCTATCTCTAGGCTCGATTGGCGTTTCACTTCTACCCAAAAGTCATCCCACTCTTTTGTCACAGAGACGGGTTCACTCAAATAGTTGCTCTTGGGTAGCTCGCCTAGTTTCGGGGTAGCAGGTTGAAGAACATTTTAGCTGCGGGGGGCTTGTTAAACCATGATGCAAGAGGTACGTGAGGTCATCGCTGCTTTTATGTACTTAAGTGGGGCCGGTCTTTCATCTTTCCTTTGCAGTACTGTTACTATTGCGTCTCTGGTGTAGTTCTATCACATATACTAGGCCTGGCAAATGGTTTGTTTATTAGTTTAAGGGTTAAGGTGTTAGTGTTTGAGCTAGTTAATAGGTTCTCAGTGGCCGAGTGTTCGGTATGGTTTGGTTGTAAGCCTAACGCTTTCATTTTAAGCTACGCTGAGATTAGCCAAGCGCACTTTCCAGTACGCTTACCGTGTTACGACTTACCTCATCTTTATTTTAGGGGCATGTTAGTTACGTTTAATGTGTTTATGAGGAGGGTGACGGGCGGTGTGTACACATCTCATGGAAGGCTTCAGGGGGGCTTGTCTGACCTCGCTTACTGCTAAATCCACCTTACAAGTCACATTTCATTGCATTTTAGGTGTTTTCTAGTGGAGAAAATGTAGCCCATCTCTGCCTATGCCCATTAGCTACACCTTGACCTGTCGTGTGAGCGATGGGCTATTGTACGCGCTTTATTAACTGTTGACAGGCGGACTGGCGACGGAGGTATATAGGCTGATTTGTTCAAGGGCAGGTAAGGTTTAGCGTGGGTTATCGATTATAGGACAGGCTCCTCTAGGGGTGTGTGAGATACTGTCAAGTCTTTTGAGTTTCAAGCTAGGCGTTGTAATTCTCTGGCGGGTGTAGTTACACCATAGTTTACGGCTGGGCATAGTAGGGTATCTAATCCTAGTTTGGGTCTCAGTTTTCGTGAGGTCAAGGAGGTTTATGTAGTGAGGGCGATGAAGTTTACCTGGTGCACTGCGTATTTTACAACTTTATATTTGGTTCTTCCCTCGGTTTGAAATTACTCTTTAGTCACATTTTACGCCGGAATATATTGTTTTTGGCCCCTCGTATAACCGCGGTGGCTGGCACGAAGTTTACCGCGGTGGCTGGCACGAAGTTTAACCGCGGTGGCTGGCACGAGGTTTACCGGCCGGGTGTATAATTATTACCAAGTCAAGTGTCCAGGCTTATTGCTTAGTGTTTACTACTGCTGAGGCCCAGTGGGGGTGTGGCGAGGCTAGGTGTCTTGGGCTGCCACAGTGGTGGTGTGCCTGATACCGGCTCCAAGTGGGGCGGTACTCACAGGTGTGTGGAGGCTGGCATGTATTATTATAATTACAAGCAATATAATGTCTAGGATCAAAACAGTTGTTTTAGGGAAGAGGGCTTCCATTACGGCAACTTCAGGGCCGTGCTTTGTGTTAAGCTACTGAAAAC